TCTCATTATGACCCCTGGGGTTTAAAGAGATTTTTTTTTAGCGTAAACCCCCCCTACCCCCCCACACTCCTAAGATAGCCGTTAATCCTGCAAACCCCCCCGGAAACAGGAAGCTATCGATTGTGTGTTGAGGCGTAAATTACCCAAAAAGTTGCGTATATACAGTATTACAAATATTGAAAATGCTAACGTAATTAACTAAAACGTTAAGATAGTCCCTAGAAAGGTTCGTAAGCACAAAAGTTTGGTCCTGACATTGCTGTCAATTTTAACTAAATTTATATATACNAGTTTTCACATTCCCGTGAAAATATCCTTAAAGTTTTCTTTTGAAAACAAACATATCAGGCACCATGATTATTAACTCACAGCACCATGTTAACCTCACCACCAAAAGGTGGCATTATTTTTTCCAAAAAGTTGCGTATATACAGTATTACAAATATTGAAAATGCTAACGTAATTAACTAAAACGTTAAGATAGTCCCTAGAAAGGTTCGTAAGCACAAAAGTTTGGTCCTGACATTGCTGTCAATTTTAACTAAATTTATATATACAAGTTTTCACATTCCCGTGAAAATATCCTTAAAGTTTTCTTTTGAAAACAAACATATCAGGCACCATGATTATTAACTCACAGCACCATGTTAACCTCACCACCAAAAGGTGGCATTATTTTTTCCAAAAAGTTGCGTATATACAGTATTACAAATATTGAAAATGCTAACGTAGTTTAACTAAAGCATAACACTGAAGATGTTAAGATGATCCCTAGAAAGGTTCGTAAGCACAAAAGTTTGGTCCTGACATTACTGTCAATTTTAACTAAATTTACACATGCAAGTATCCGCATTCCCGTGAAAATATCCTTAAAGTTTTCTTTTGAAAACAAAGAAATGATATCAGGCACAATAATTATTAGCCCACAACATCATGTTTAGCCACACCCCCAAGGGAATTCAGCAGTGATAAACATTAAGCCATAAGCGAAAGCTTGACTTAGTTATGGTTATTAGAGCCGGTAAAACTCGTGCCAGCCACCGCGGTTATACGAGAGGCTCAAGTTGATAGCTATCGGCGTAAAGAGTGATTAAAGAACTTTAAAACTAAAGTGAAATGTTTTCAAAACTGTTATACGCGATTGAAAATAAGAAAAACAATTACGAAAGTAACTTTATTTATCTAGAATACACGAAAGTTGTGAAACAAACTGGGATTAGATACCCCATTATGCACAACCTTAAACTTTAATAAATACATTTATTCGCCAGGGTACTACGAGCATAAGCTTAAAACCCAAAGGACTTGGCGGTGCTTTAGCTCCACCTAGAGGAGCCTGTTCTATAACCGATAACCCCCGTTAAACCTCACCTTTTCTTGTTTCTCCCGCCTATATACCGCCGTCGTCAGCTTACCCTGTAAAGGTTAACTAGTAAGCAAAATTGATATAATCCAAAACGTCAGGTCGAGGTGTAGCATATGAAAAGGAAAGAAATGGGCTACATTTCCTACTCTTAGGATACAACGGAAATTAATATGAAATACACATTGAAGGAGGATTTAGCAGTAAGTAAGAAATAGAGAGCCTTACTGAAACTGGCCCTGAAGCGCGCACACACCGCCCGTCACTCTCCCCGCACCATACTGCTTTATATATAATAAAATTTCGGGTTAAAGGGGAGGCAAGTCGTAACAAGGTAAGTATACCGGAAGGTGTACTTGGCTAAACCAGAGTGTAGCTAAATAGAAAAGCATCTCACTTACACCGAGAAGTTATTCGTGCAAATCGAATTACCCTGACGCTTAAAAGCTAGCTTTACTTCAACTTAACATAAAAATATTTATACTACTTAATATACTTACTAATTTAATCAAACCATTTTTCCATCTTAGTATAGGAGATAAAAAAGATAATTAAAGCTATAGAAAAAGTACCGCAAGGGAATGCTGAAAAAGAAATGAAACAACTCAGTAAAGCAATTAAAAGCAGAGATAAAAACTCGTACCTTTTGCATCATGACTTAGCAAGACTAAAATAAGCAAAACGACTTCTAGTTTAAACCCCGAAACTAAGTGAGCTACTCCGAGATAACCTGAACAATAGGGTAAACACGTCTCTGTGGCAAAAGAGTGTGAAAATCTCCGAGTAGAGGTGATAAATCTACCGAACTTAGTTATAGCTGGTTACCTGAGAATTAAATACAAGTTTAGCCTTTTATTTTCTTAACTTAATACTAATATTTTTACAAAAATAAAGAACAATAAAGAGTTATTCATAAGAGGTCCAGCTCTCATGAAAAAGAATACAATCTTCTTAGGCGAATAAAGAACATAAATATTTAAAGTTAATATTTTAGTGGGCTTAAAAGCAGCCACCTTAAAAGAAAGCGTTAAAGCTCAAATACCCTAAATACTTTTAATTTAGATCACTTAATCGGAATTCCCTTAATATATCAGGTTATCCTATAATTTATAGGAGAAATTATGCTAATATGAGTAATAAGAGATTACCTCTCCAAGCATTCCTGTAAATCGAGACGGAAAAACCATCGAAAATTAATCGGTCCCAAAAAAAGAGGGGATTGAAATACAAAATAAATCACTAGAAAACTCTTCAAAAAAANCACCGTTAATCCCACACTGGTATGCATAAAAGGAAAGATATAAAGAATAAGAAGGAACTCGGCAAATTAAATAATAGCCTCGCCTGTTTACCAAAAACATCGCTTCTTGACATTACAAAATAAGAAGTCCCGCCTGCCCTGTGACACAAGTTTAACGGCCGCGGTATTTTGACCGTGCGAAGGTAGCGCAATCACTTGTCTTTTAAATAAAGACCTGTATGAATGGCATAACGAGGGCTTAACTGTCTCCTTTATCTTATCAATGAAATTGATCCCCCCGTGCAGAAGCGGGGATATAAACATAAGACGAGAAGACCCTATGGATCTTTAATCGCAAGAACAGAACATATCCATTCTTAAAACTAAATAATGAAAACTATTGAAACCTGTTCCAATGATTTTGGTTGGGGCGACCATGGAGTAAAAAAGAACCTCCACGAGGAATGAAATTATTCTTCCTATTTAAGGATGACAATCCTAAAACCCAGAATTTCTGACCATATGATCCGGCAAAGCCGATCAACGAACCGAGTTACCCTAGGGATAACAGCGCAATCCTCTTTTAGAGTCCATATCGACAAGAGGGTTTACGACCTCGATGTTGGATCAGGACATCCTAATGGTGCAGCAGCTATTAAGGGTTCGTTTGTTCAACGATTAAAGTCCTACGTGATCTGAGTTCAGACCGGAGTAATCCAGGTCAGTTTCTATCTATGAAATATTTTCTTCTAGTACGAAAGGATCGAAGAAAAAAGGCCAATGATTTAATTAAGCCTTCTTCTCATCTAAGGAAGTCAACTAAAATAGATAACAGGACATAATTTTAAAAGAAAGATAATCTTACTTGTTTAGGTGGCAGAGTCAGGCTAATGCAAAAGATCTAAGACCTTTATACGGAGGTTCAAATCCTCCCCATAACTATGCTCCTCAATACTTCATTATATATTACTAATACACTAATTATTGCAATTTTTGTCCTATTAGCAGTTGCTTTGCTTACTCTGGTTGAACGAAAAGTATTAAGCTATATACAACTACGAAAGGGTCCTAATATTGTAGGACCTTACGGCCTCCTTCAACCAATCGCAGATGGCTTAAAACTATTTACTAAAGAACCGGTACGACCCTCTGCATCTTCTCCTTTATTATTTATTATCATGCCAATATTAGCTATTGCGCTAGCCCTAACTCTATGAACCCCGATACCCCTCCCTTTTCCTTTAGCTGATTTAAACTTAAGTATCCTCTTTATACTAGCCTTTTCTAGCCTTATGGTTTATTCTATTTTGGGCTCAGGGTGAGCATCCAATTCTAAATATGCTCTTATTGGGGCTCTACGAGCCGTAGCACAAACTATTTCATACGAAGTAAGTTTAGGTTTAATTCTTCTCAACGTAATTATCTTTGCAGGAGGTTTTACACTTCAAATTTTTAACATAGCCCAAGAAAGTATTTGATTAATTTTCCCAACTTGACCATTAGCTGCAATATGGTACGTATCTACATTAGCAGAAACTAATCGGACACCTTTTGACTTAACAGAGGGAGAATCAGAACTAGTTTCAGGTTTTAATGTAGAATATGCAGGAGGACCTTTCGCATTATTTTTTCTGGCAGAATATGCAAACATTATTTTAATAAACACATTATCCGCCGTTTTATTTTTAGGCACACCAATACACCAATATAACGCAAATTTTACTTCCATAATTTTGATAATTAAAGCAACTTCTTTATCGATAATCTTCTTATGGGTACGAGCCTCATATCCTCGATTCCGCTATGATCAACTCATACATTTAGTTTGAAAAAATATTCTTCCACTTACTATGGCATTAGTGCTCTGGCATTTATCTATCCCAATTTCGTTCTTAGGACTTCCGCCTCAAACCTAAAGGAATTGTGCCTGAACAAAGGATTACTTTGATAGAGTAATTAATAAGGGTTAGAATCCCTTCAATTCTTAGAAAGAGAGGATTTGAACCTCTACTAAAGAGATCAAAACCCTTAGTACTCCTTATACTACTTCCTAGTAAAGTCAGCTAAATAAGCTTTAGGGCCCATACCCCTAACATGTTGGTTAAAATCCTTCCCTTACTAATGAGCCCCTTTATTTTTATATTAATACTTTTAGCCTTGGGTTTAGGTACAACAATTACTTTTACTAGCACTCATTGATTACTTGCCTGAATAGGTTTAGAAATTAATACATTAGCAATAATCCCTTTAATAGCCCAACAACATCACCCCCGAGCTGTAGAAGCTACCACTAAATATTTTTTAATTCAAGCTACTGCAGCTGCGACATTACTATTTGCAAGCACAATCAATGCTTGATATACAGGACAATGAGAAATTTCACAAATAACTAACCCCTTATCATTAATCTTTATCACGATTGCTTTAGCCCTAAAACTAGGTTTAGCACCTATACACTCATGATTACCAGATGTGATGCAAGGCTTAAATCTAAATACCGGTCTTATTCTTGTTACCTGACAAAAACTAGCCCCTTTATCGCTTCTTCTCCAAATTAATAATAACCCCCACCTTTTAATCTTCCTAGGTTTAATATCAATTCTTTTAGGTGGTTGAGGTGGTCTAAACCAAACACAATTACGAAAACTATTAGCTTACTCCTCCATTGCCCACTTAGGTTGAATAATTTTAATTTTACAATTTTATTCGTCATTAACACTCATAACACTTGTCATTTATATCATTACAACATTTTCAATTTTTAACATTTTCAAAATAAACAAAGCAACAAACATCAACTCTCTTTCAACCTCTTGAGTAAAATCACCTGTCATATCCGCAATCACACCTTTAATTTTATTATCCTTAGGAGGACTACCCCCATTAACCGGTTTCCTACCAAAATGAATAATTCTTCAAGAACTTACCAAACATCATTTGACTTTAACAGCAACAGTAGCAGCTTTATCAGCTTTAGTCAGTTTATACTTTTACCTTCGATTATCATATACAATTACTTTAACAACCGCCCCAAACACAACAACAAATGTAATACCATGACGATTCGAAAACCTACATACAAAAATACCAACCGCAATCTCATTTATTTTAGCCACTTGCATACTTCCTTTATTACCATCAATTTTAATTTAAAGAATTTAGGTTAATAGCAAACCAAAAGCCTTCAAAGCTTTAAATAAAAGTGAAAATCTTTTAATCCTTATAAGACTTACAGGACACTAACCCACATCTTCTGTATGCAAAACAGACACTTTAACTAAGCTAAAGCCTTACTAGACGAGCAGGCCTCGATCCTACAAATTCTTAGTTAACAGCTAAACGCCCAAACCAGAGAGCATTCGTCTACCTTTTCCCGCCTAGTCAAGCAAAAATAGGCGGGAAAAGCCCAGGCAGGAACAAAACTGCTACTTATGATTTGCAATCATATATGTTAACACCTCAAGGCTGATAAGAAGAGGACTTAAACCTCTATTTATGGAACTACAGTCCACCACTATTTCAGCCATCCTACCTGTGGCAATTACTCGTTGATTTTTTTCAACCAATCACAAAGATATCGGCACCCTTTATTTAATCTTTGGTGCCTGAGCAGGTATAGTAGGTACAGCCTTAAGTCTTTTAATCCGGGCAGAACTAAGTCAACCCGGATCTCTTCTAGGGGACGACCAAATTTATAATGTTATCGTCACGGCACATGCATTCGTAATAATTTTTTTTATAGTGATACCAATTATAATTGGGGGTTTCGGCAACTGATTAGTACCTTTAATGATTGGAGCCCCTGATATAGCTTTTCCTCGTATAAATAATATGAGTTTTTGACTCTTACCCCCTTCTTTTTTATTGCTATTAGCTTCTTCTGGGGTAGAAGCAGGGGCTGGCACAGGTTGGACTGTTTACCCCCCGTTAGCAGGAAATATAGCTCACGCCGGAGCATCTGTTGATTTAACAATCTTTTCACTACACTTAGCAGGTGTTTCTTCAATTTTAGGCGCTATTAACTTTATCACAACGATTATTAACATAAAACCACCGGCTATTTCGCAGTATCAGACACCCTTATTTGTTTGAGCTGTAATAATTACAGCTGTACTTTTATTATTATCTTTACCTGTTTTAGCGGCAGGTATCACAATATTACTCACAGACCGAAACCTCAACACAACTTTTTTTGATCCTGCAGGAGGAGGGGATCCTATTCTTTACCAACATTTATTTTGATTTTTCGGTCATCCAGAGGTCTATATTTTAATTCTGCCAGGTTTCGGTATGATTTCGCACATTGTAGCATACTATGCAGGAAAAAAAGAACCTTTCGGTTATATAGGTATAGTCTGGGCAATAATGGCCATCGGACTATTGGGTTTCATCGTTTGAGCTCATCATATATTTACTGTGGGTATAGACGTAGATACTCGAGCTTATTTTACATCAGCAACAATAATTATTGCAATCCCAACAGGCGTAAAAGTTTTCAGCTGATTAGCCACCCTTCATGGGGGAACAATCAAATGAGAAACACCCCTTCTATGAGCACTAGGGTTTATCTTTCTATTTACAGTAGGTGGTTTAACCGGTATTATCTTAGCTAACTCATCCTTAGATATTGTACTACACGACACTTACTATGTAGTTGCCCATTTCCATTACGTACTATCTATAGGAGCAGTATTCGCCATTATTGCTGCATTTATTCACTGATTCCCATTATTTTCCGGTTATACCCTACATGAAACATGGGCCAAAATCCATTTTGGGGTAATATTCTTGGGGGTCAATCTTACATTCTTTCCACAGCATTTCTTGGGTTTAGCTGGGATGCCTCGCCGTTATTCTGATTACCCCGACGCTTACACTATTTGAAATACTGTATCTTCTATCGGTTCATTAATCTCATTAATTGCCGTCATTATATTCCTTTTTATAATCTGAGAAGCATTTTCGACTAAACGTGAAGTTCTTTCAGTAGAATTAACCCAGACAAATGTTGAGTGACTTCATGGTTGTCCTCCCCCTTATCATACTTTTGAAGAACCTGCGTTTGTCCAAATTCAACAAACATCTTAAACGAGAAAGGAAGGATTTGAACCTCCGTAATTTGGTTTCAAGCCAAACACAAAACCACTCTGTCACTTTCTTAATGAGACCCTAGTAAAACATTACATTGCCTTGTCAAGGCAAAATTGTAGGTTAAACCCCTACGAGTCTTAAATAATGGCACATCCTTCCCAACTAGGTTTTCAAGATGCAGCTTCCCCTGTTATAGAGGAACTTCTACACTTTCATGATCACACATTAATAATTGTTTTTTTAATTAGCACCCTTGTACTTTACATTATTGTAGCTATAGTTACAACTAAACTTACGAATAAATTTATCCTTGACTCACAAGAAATTGAAATTATTTGAACTCTTCTTCCAGCTATAATTCTTATCCTAATTGCTCTCCCTTCTTTACGAATTTTATACCTTATAGATGAGATTAATAATTCTCATTTAACAATTAAAACTATAGGTCATCAATGATATTGAAGTTATGAATATACCGATTATGAAACTCTATTATTTGATTCATATATAGTGCCCACCCAAGATCTTTCCCCCGGTCAATTTCGGCTTTTAGAAACAGACCATCATATAGTAATTCCTGTAGAGTCACCTATTCGACTTCTAGTCTCTGCAGATGATGTGCTACACTCATGAGCGGTACCAAGTCTTGGTGTTAAAATAGATGCAGTTCCTGGACGATTAAATCAAACATCTTTCATTATCTCTCGACCCGGTATTTATTACGGACAATGTTCTGAAATCTGTGGAGCAAACCACAGTTTTATACCTATTGTTATTGAAGCCATCCCCTTAGAACATTTCGAAAATTGATCATCATTAATACTTGAAGACTCCTCGCTAAGAAGCTAATTAGGGTTTAAGCATTAGCCTTTTAAGCTAAAAACTGGTGATTCCCGTCCACCCCTAGCGAAATGCCTCAACTCAACCCCTCTCCGTGGTTTGCCATTATAATCTTCGCCTGACTAATTTTTTTAATTATCATTCCCCCTAAAGTGATAGCACATACCTTTACTAATGACCCCTCACCGCAAAATGCAAACTTTTTAAAAACAGAATCCTGAACTTGACCATGACATTAAGCTTATTTAGTCAATTTTCAAGTCCTTTAATATTGGGTATTCCTTTAATAGCGTTAGCCTTAATACTACCTTGATTATTATTACTAAAACCTTGCACCCGTTGATTAAATAATCGTTTTCTTTCATTACAGAACTGATTTCTTAATTACTTCATAAAACAAATTTTTCCCCCTATAAACTTAAAAGGGCATGAGTGGGCAGTTTTATTTTCATCCTTAATATTATTTTTAATTGTCTTAAATATACTAGGTTTATTACCTTATACTTTTACCCCTACAACACAATTATCGCTTAATATAGGTTTTGCAGTTCCAATTTGACTCTCCACTGTTATTATCGGATTACGTAATCAACCCACAATTGCTCTAGGACATCTTCTTCCAGAAGGAACTCCTACTCTTTTAATCCCGGTTCTAATTATTATCGAGACTATTAGCTTATTCATTCGTCCATTAGCTTTAGGTGTTCGACTTACAGCTAACTTGACAGCAGGCCACCTTTTAATTCTATTGATTTCTTCTGGTGCTTATGTAATAACTTCTTTAATACCAACGATTGCAGTACTCACTTTTACCCTTTTACTAATACTTACTTTATTAGAAGTAGCCGTTGCCATAATTCAAGCATATGTTTTCGTTCTACTCTTAAGTCTTTACTTACAAGAAAATATTTAATGGCCCATCAAGCACACGCATACCATATAGTAGATCCAAGCCCCTGACCTTTAACAGGCGCAATTGCCGCTCTGCTTATAACCTCAGGTTTAGCAATTTGAATACACTTCCACTCTACTTCCTTATTAGCCCTTGGGTTAATATTATTAATATTGACAATATATCAGTGATGACGAGATATTATTCGTGAGGGGACCTTCCAAGGACACCACACCCCTCCTGTACAAAAAGGCCTTCGCTATGGTATAATCCTATTCATTACCTCTGAAGTATTTTTCTTTTTAGGCTTTTTTTGAGCTTTTTACCACTCAAGTTTGGCTCCTACTCCAGAACTTGGAGGATGTTGGCCACCCACAGGAATTCTACCTCTTGATCCTTTTGAAGTCCCACTTTTAAATACAGCAGTATTACTAGCTTCCGGAGTAACCGTTACTTGAGCCCATCATAGTATCATAGAAGGACAACGGAAACAAGCCATCCAATCGCTTATTTTAACTATCATTTTAGGATTTTATTTCACATTCCTTCAAGCAATAGAATATTACGAGGCCCCTTTTACAATTGCTGATGGCGTATACGGTTCTACCTTTTTCGTTGCCACAGGATTTCACGGTTTACACGTAATTATTGGATCCTCTTTCCTAGCCGTGTGTTTATTTCGACAAATTAATTTTCACTTTACTTCAGAGCACCATTTTGGCTTTGAAGCCGCTGCTTGATACTGACATTTCGTAGATGTGGTATGACTTTTCCTTTACATCTCTATTTATTGATGAGGTTCATATCTTTCTAGTATAATTAATACTAGTGATTTCCAATTACTAAATCCCAGTTAAAATCCGGGGAAAGATAATGAATATTGTTGTTATCATTCTTATTGTTTATATAATAATTTCAACCATTCTCGCCTTAATTTCATTCTGACTTCCCCTATTAAACCCGAACTATGAAAAATTAACCCCTTATGAATGTGGTTTTGATCCACTAGGCTCAGCACGACTTCCTTTTTCAATGCGATTTTTCTTAATTGCTATCCTATTTCTTTTATTCGACCTAGAAATTGCTTTATTACTTCCGCTTCCATGAGGAAACCATCTTCCCTCCCCCCTAACTTCTTTTGCATGAGCTTCTTCTATTCTTATCTTATTAACCCTAGGTTTAATTTATGAATGAGCTCAAGGAGGTTTAGAATGAGCAGAATGGGTAATTAGTTTAATAAAACATTTGATTTCGACTCAAAAACTTATGGTTAAAGCCCATAATTAACCCAATGACCCTAACTCTATTTACTTTTGCCTCCATATTTATACTAGGCTTAGCAGGATTGACTTTTCATCGAACACATTTATTATCTGCACTCTTGTGCCTTGAAGGCATTATGCTTTCAATTTTCATTGCCCTATCTTTATGAACCTTACAATTAGATTCAAACAACTTTTCAGCCTCCCCTTTACTTCTTTTGGCCTTCTCAGCTTGTGAAGCAAGTGTTGGACTTGCTTTACTTGTTGCCACTGCACGAACACACGGTTCCGATCGAATTAATACTTTAAACTTATTACAATGTTAAAAATTATTACCCCTACCATTATACTACTTTTTTCAGTTTGATCTATACCTTTCAAAAATTTATGATCTTCCACCTTAATATACAGTCTCATTATTGCATTAATAAGCTTTAATTGGATTTCTTCTTCAACCTTAAGTAATTGGTCACAATTAAATTTATACATATCTACAGATCCCTTATCAACCCCCCTTTTAATTCTCACTTGCTGATTACTCCCACTTATAATTTTAGCCAGCCAAAAACATATCTCAGTTGAGCCTCTAATCCGACAACGAGTTTATATTTCTCTCTTAATTTCTTTACAAATCTTTCTAATTCTTGCTTTTAGTGCAACAGAAGCTATTATGTTTTATATCATATTTGAAGCAACTCTAATTCCTACATTAATTATCATTACCCGTTGAGGTAATCAAATAGAACGGCTTAATGCGGGAACTTATTTCCTGTTCTATACACTAATGGGATCACTACCCCTCTTGGTAGCATTACTTATTCTCCAAAATTCCACGGGCACTTTATCTTTTATAACTATAAGTTATACACCTCTCTTTGCTACTACATACTTTTCGGATAAAGTTTGATGGGCTGGGTGTTTATTAGCTTTTTTAGTTAAAATACCACTTTATGGGGCTCATCTATGACTTCCTAAGGCACACGTAGAAGCCCCTATTGCGGGCTCTATGGTTCTTGCTGCAGTATTATTAAAATTAGGTGGCTACGGATTGATACGAATCATAATTATCTTAGAGCCCTTAACTAAGGAAATAATTTACCCATTCATTATCTTGGCATTATGAGGCGTAATCATAACAGGCTCAATCTGCTTACGACAAACAGACTTAAAATCTCTAATTGCTTACTCATCCGTAAGCCACATGGGGTTAGTTGCTGCAGGGATTTTAATCCAAACATCATGAGGCTTCACAGGAGCATTAATTTTAATAATCGCTCATGGTTTAACTTCATCTGCCCTTTTCTGCTTAGCCAACACTAATTATGAACGAATTCATAGTCGAACCATAATCTTAGCTCGCGGTTTACAAGCTATTTTCCCTTTAATAATAGTTTGATGGTTCACTTCAAGCCTGGCTAATCTTGCATTACCCCCTCTACCTAACCTTATAGGGGAACTATTAATTATCTCATCTTTATTTAACTGATCCCCTTGAACCCTGATTTTTACAGGCTTGGGAACTCTGATTACAGCTAGTTACTCACTATTTATATTCTTAATAACACAACGCGGACCTCTTTCCAACCATATAATTATAATAGACCCTACATATACACGAGAACACCTACTTCTGATTCTTCATTTAGCACCCTTGGTTCTATTAATTTTTAAACCTGATTTAATTTGAGGATGGACAATTTGTAAATATAGTTTAAACAAAACATCAGGTTGTGATCCTGATATTAAAGGTTAAAATCCTTTTATTCACCGAGAGAGGTGTGATTACAACAATTACTGCTAATAATTGTGCTTTTGGTTTGACTCCAGGACTCACTCATTTAGCTCCTAAAGGATTATAGCTATCCCTTGGTCTTAGGAACCAAAAATCTTGGTGCAAATCCAAGTAGAAGCTATGCACAACACCTCTTTAATTTTAACATCTAGCCTCTTATGAGTATTTTTTATCCTGATTCAACCTTTAATAAACACCTTAGACTACAACCCCTTACCACCAAATTGATCAAAAACAAAAGTTAAAACTGCTGTAAAAACAGCTTTCTTCCTTGCACTCTTACCTTTAATAATCTTTGTTGATCAAGGTTTAGAAACAGTAACAACTTCATGAATCTGAAGCAATACATTATTTGACATCAGTATAAGTTTTAAATTTGATTTCTATTCAATGATCTTCACACCCGTTGCTTTATATGTAACTTGATCAATTTTAGAATTTGCTTTATGATACATACAATCAGATAGCCATATTAACTACTTTTTTAAAAACCTTCTTATTTTCTTAATCGCCATAATTACTCTCGTTACCGCAAACAATCTTTTTCAACTATTTATTGGATGAGAAGGGGTTGGTATTATATCATTTTTATTAATCGGATGATGATGCGGGCGAACAGACGCAAACACAGCTGCTCTTCAAGCTGTAATCTACAACCGAGTTGGTGATATTGGTCTGATCTTAGCCATAGTCTGGGTAGCCACTAACTTTAACTCATGAGAAATACAACAAATTTTTATGATCTCAAACCAAATAGATTTAACCTTACCTCTATTAGGCCTTATCCTTGCTGCAACAGGTAAATCAGCACAATTCGGACTTCACCCTTGATTACCTTCAGCTATAGAAGGCCCTACACCTGTCTCAGCTCTACTGCACTCAAGCACAATAGTTGTAGCAGGTATTTTCCTACTAATTCGATTAAACCCTATATTAGAAAATAATAAGTTTACACTCTCTTTATGTCTCTGTTTAGGAGCACTTACAGCATTATTTACAGCCACTTGCGCACTAACACAAAACGATATTAAAAAAATCATTGCCTTTTCTACATCAAGCCAACTGGGTCTAATAATAGTAACAATTGGGTTAAATCAACCTCAATTAGCCTTCTTACATATTTGTACACATGCCTTTTTTAAAGCTATACTATTTTTATGTTCCGGTTCTATTATTCATGCACTAAATGATGAACAAGATATTCGTAAAATAGGAGGTATACATCATTCAACACCACTAACTTCTTCTTGTCTTACTATTGGAAGCCTGGCTTTGACAGGAATACCTTTTCTAGCAGGATTCTTCTCAAAAGATGCAATCATTGAAGCATTAAACACATCATACCTTAACGCCTGGGCCCTAACCCTAACTTTAATTGCAACTTCTTTTACTGCAGTATATAGCTTCCGTATCATTTACTTTGTTTCTATGGGCCATCCTCGCTTCAATTCTATTTCACCCATTAATGAGATTGGTTCCGTAACTAATCCTTTAAAGCGATTAGCATGAGGTAGCATTTTAACCGGCTTTTTAATCTTTTCTAATATCTTACCTTTTAAAACACCCATTATAACTATACCCGTAGAGATCAAAACAGCCGCCCTTGTGGTAACACTTCTTGGCTTGCTATTTGCATTAGAATTAGCATCATTAACTTCAAAACAATTCAAAATTTTGCCAAATTTACTATATTTTAATTTTTCAAATATACTTGGTTTTTACTCAACGATTATCCATCGATTTACACCCAAAATGGTTCTTCTGATAGGACAAAAAATTGCAAACCAAACAATCGATCAAACATGATTAGAAAAAATTGGTCCAAAAACAGTAGTATCCTTAAATACTCTCCCAGCAAATATCGTTGATAACATACAAAAGGGGTATATCAAAACATATTTGACCTTATTCTTTATCACCCTTTTCATCTCCGCACTACTAATTATTTAAACTAAACGCAATATACCCCGACTTGAACCCCGTGTTAATTCGAGAACAACAAATAAGGTTAACAATAAAACTCACCCTCCAATCACTAATATTCACCCGCCATTAAAGTATAACAAAGCTACTCCAGCTATATCCCCTTGAAAACTATTTAAATCACATAAACCATCTCAAAAAACTAACGGCCCATCAAAACATCCTCATTGAAATAATAATCCAGCTAAAACCACTCAAAACACATAAAATATTATTAAACTTAAGACATATATATTTCCAAGACTCTCTGGAAAAGGCTCAGCTGCTAACGCAGCCGAATAACCAAATACTACTAACATGCCTCCTAGATAGATCAGAAATAAAATTAAAGATAAAAAAGAGCCCCCATAACTAGCTAACATCCCACAACCCGCCCCAGCAACCACTACAAGACCCAAAGCAGCAAAGTAAGGTGAGGGGTTTGAAGCAATAGCTGCTAACCCTAAAATCAAGCTAAATAAACATAAATAGATAATATATATCATAATTTCTACCAGGATTTTAACCAGGACTAATGATTTGAAAAACCACCGTTGTAATCAACTATAGAAACCTAATGGCTAATATACGTAAAACACACCCCCTACTTAAAATTGCAAATGACGCTCTCATTGATCTTCCTACCCCCGCAAATATCTCAGCCTGATGAAATTTTGGCTCTTTACTAGGCCTATGTCTTATTACACAAGTTCTTACAGGTTTATTTTTAGCAATACATTACACATCAGATATCTCTACGGCATTTTCTTCAGTAATTCACATCTGTCGCGACGTAAATTATGGCTGATTAATCCGAAATATTCATGCTAACGGAGCATCATTCTTTTTTATTTGTATTTACTTACATATCGGGCGAGGCCTTTATTATGGCTCATATCTTTACAAAGAAACATGAAATGTTGGGGTAATTTTATTGCTTTTAGTGATAATAACAGCTTTCGTAGGTTACGTCCTCCCCTGAGGACAAATATCTTTTTGAGGTGCCACAGTAATTACTAATCTCCTCTCAGCAATTCCTTATATTGGAAACGACCTAGTACAATGAATTTGAGGGGACTTCTCAGTCAATAATGCCACTCTTACCCGATTCTTTGCTTTCCACTTTCTATTTCCTTTTGTAATTATAGCTTTTACTATAATTCACTTAATTTTCCTCCATGAAACAGGCTCAAATAACCCAATTGGCATCAACACGGATTCCGATAAAATTCATTTCCATCCTTACTTCTCTTATAAAGATGTGTTTGGTTTCACATTAACAATTATGCTTCTTATAACTATCTCCTTATTCTCTCCTAATCTTTTAGGGGACCCCGAAAACTTTACACCCGCTAACCCTTTAGTAACACCACCCCACATTAAACCAGAATGATACTTCCTCTTCGCTTACGCGATTCTACGATCAATCCCTAATAAACTAGGAGGTGTTATTGCATTACTAGCTTCAATTCTAGTATTAATACTAGTCCCCCTTCTACATACATCAAAACAGCGACCCCTTACATTTCGTCCTTTAAGCCAAATACTTTTCTGGTTCCTAGTAGCAGACGTTATAATCCTTACTTGAATCGGAGGAATACCTGTAGAACACCCTTATATTATTATCGGTCAAATAGCATCAATTTTATACTTCTCGATTTTCTTACTCTTCATACCTATACTAAGTCTAATTGAAAACAAAATAATCAAATACTGCATAGGTAGCTTAAATGTTAAAGCATCAGTCTTGTAATCTGAATAATAAGGATTGAAATTCCTTCCAATGCTCAAAAAGCTTAATCTTAACACCCTAAAGTTTAGAGTCTAAACCTTTACTTTTTTTGGCTGGCTCTGCCAAATATACCCACAAGAGGCTCAGAAGCACCAATATGCATAATAAACTTTTAGGTTTATATATACATGCTTGCTTTGCATAAAATATCTTCTAACATTTGCTCTATGCTCCTAATTTTCAAAAGGCTCAAAATTTCGCACCTAATCACTTACGCGACCTCGTAATACACTACAAGTTAGTTGGGGAGGGCTTACTGCTTTACTAGCCTCAATCCCAGTAATATCTTGGCTCACTTCCTAAACGTCAAAATTACTTATCCGCTATTCGTTCGTTCACATTTACTTGTTCGTTCTTCAACTCATAAGTATTCCCTAATCACTTACGCGACCTCGTAATACACTACAAGTTAGTTGGGGAGGGCTTACTGCTTTACTAGCCTCAATCCCAGTAATATCTTGGCTCACTTCCTAAACGTCAAAATTACTTATCCGCTATTCGTTCGTTCACATTTACTTGTTCATTGTCTCAAAGAAAAAGGATTTTAACCTTTACCCCTAACACCCAAAGCTAGGATTCTGAACTAAACTATTCTTTGACCGACTCTGCCAAACCTTACTCGTTTGTGCTCTTTTTTTGGCTTGGAGCGCCAAATTTTTTTGTTTTTTAGTGCTAAAAAACATATATGTAATAACCCCATTAAAATCTTGTAACCATCTAACTTATGCCAGTGTATCATATGTGAAATAACACCTAATTTTTCCATTAAACCATTCAGGTTAGAATATTAGATGATTACTTTCACGTGTCCCCTCTAACTTTTAATTCTTTTTCTACCTATTTGCTGACCATCTATCACACATAAACCAGGACTCAAAATCTCTGCAAGTCACTACAGATGCACAGTAAGAGACCACCATCTAAAGTTGATTACTTAAGGTTAATTGTCATTGAAGGTCTTCGGGCTTCAATTGTGGGGGTCGCACTTCTATTAATTATTCCTGGCATTTGGTTCCTATTTCAGGGCCATCAATTGATAATCACTCCCCATGCCGAGCGTTCACTTTATCAGGCATTTGATTAATGGTGGAGTACATCCCCTCGTTACCCCCCAAGCCGAGCGTTCTTTCTAAAAGGGGCAGCTGGTATTTTTTTTTTTTTTCCTTTTCAATAGACTTCTCACAGTGCCTACAATCTATTGGTCAAAGGTGGGACTAACCCTAGGCCTTGAAGATTGGTTGTTCGTGTTGGAAAGATATTTCTCGCTTGCGTTTCATAATTGATATCTAGAGCATAAGGCATGATTTTTTCTCGAAATAT